TATAATAAATATATCAATATATTAATATATACATATAGATATTCGGTATGTATGTCCAATTGGAATTCGTCTTCAATTGGTCCCGTTTTATTGCTCATATAATAAGGAATATCATATGATAAGTAATAGTTAGGGATAGGGATGACAGGATTTGAACCCGTGACATTTTGTACCCAAAACAAACGCGCTACCAAGCTGCGCTACATCCCTTTTCCATTTGTTTCTAGTGTTATTGTAAAGAATCTTTGTCTTGTTTTCCACATTTTTCTTTTCTCTGTTGATATATATTATTCTGCCATTTTTTTGAGTTTCCTATACTATAATATACAATAGAATATGAAAAAGAAAAGAATATTAAATTAAAAGAAATAATATATATATAGAATAATATTTATAGAATAAAAAAAATACTTAAAAAAAGGAGGATTTGAAATGCGAGATCTAAAAACATATCTTTCCGTGGCACCGGTAGTAAGTACTCTATGGTTCGGGGCTTTGGCGGGTCTCTTGATAGAGATCAATCGTTTTTTTCCAGATGCATTGATATTCCCCTTTTTTTCATTCTAGTTATTGACACGGGAAGGGATGAAGAAGATTATAGATCCAATTAAATATATGTAATTAATCTCCTCTTCTTTATTTCTATTTCTTCTTTTTTAGAATTGTAATAGAATAAGGGTTAATTGGGACTCATTTAAATTCGGAGTGAAACTCGAGATCTGGTCCAGGCTTCAATGGAATTGAATTATTAATTCAATTCCATTTCTATTAATAATAGAGTGAAACCTGGGAATGGCTAGGGTGGGGCAACAATATCAAAAAAAATACTTTAAAAAAAGACTTTATTGCAATTCGAAACGAAATATAGTTCCAAATCATTGTATTATTTTTGTACTATATTTACTATATTAATATTAATTGGAGTCAAATCTTTCATAATTTTATTTCGAATAATTCATTTCTTTTTTTTTTCGTTCTTTTTCTTAGATTAGAATCCTAAAATAGAAAAGTTAAGTGAATTAAAAACCCAAAGGAGGTTCATGGCCAAGGGTAAAGATATCCGAGTAACTGTTATTTTGGAGTGTACCGGTTGTGATCAAAAGAGTGTTAATAAGGAATCAACGGGTATTTCTAGATATATTACTCAAAAGAATCGACACAATACGCCTAGTCGGTTGGAATTGAGAAAATTCTGTCCCCGTTGTTGCAAACACATAATTCATGCAGAAATAAAGAAATAGAGAAAATGGATCACTTGTGTGTTACCCTTCCAACCAAAGAACATAACATGTAAAATGATCTATTTTTCATATATATATTCTATAAATTTATAGTTGAATTATATACATATATCATTATATAACAACATATATTAAAAAAAGTAAGAATAAAAAAAAATCCTTTCTTGTAATAAATGTTATTTTTGGAATAGGAATAAAACCATGGAAAAATCTAAACGACTCTTTCTTAAATCCAAGCGATCTTTTCGTAGGCGTTTGCCCCCGATCCAATCGGGGGACCTAATTGATTATAAAAACATGGGTTTAATTAGTCGATTTATTAGTGAACAGGGAAAAATATTATCTAGACGCGTAAATAGATTGACCTTAAAACAACAACGATTAATTACGATTGCTATAAAACAAGCTCGTATTTTATCTTCGTTACCTTTTCTTAATAATGAAAAACAATTTGAAAAAAGCGAGTCGACCGCTAGAACTACTACTTTAAAAAAAAAAAATAGAAATTAATAATTCGAAATCCAATTTGAATTTAGATTCCAATTAAAGATGGATTGATGTTTTGTTCGAAAATTATGACAATTCAATTTGGGTTGTTATGTTGTAAGAAATAAGATAATCGGTGACGAAGAAGAATTTTTTTTATTAAGCGTGGTTGTTTATTTTGATAGCTTTATCATATGATAAAAATTCATATGATAAAGCAGCTATCAAAATAAAGAAATATGGATTCTATACCTTCCCGAAGTACAGTCTCCGGGGATTTTTTGTTTTTATGATATCGTTGGCAATCATAAAAAGACAATTCTCTTTTAATATAGCTATTTGTGCAACTATTTTACGATTAAGAAGCAATTGCCTCGTGTATATATTACATATTAAATTATTATAAATATAATATACTTTTTGATTCTCGCGAATTACTGCATTTATTCGACTAATCCATAAACCACGAAAATCTCTTTTTTTCCTATCTCTATCCCGATGAGCCGAAACCAAAGCTTTAATTTTCTGTTGAGTAATAGTTCGAGTAAGTCTTGAATGAGCTCCGCGAAAGCTTGATGTAAATAAACGAATTTTTGTCCTCCGTTTCCGAGCTATATATCCTCGTTTAATTCTGGTCATTGAATAAATGAGACTTTGATGAATAACAATTTTCTTTTTTTCTTTCAGTTATTCTTTTCTTCTTCCTAGTCTATTAATAACAAAAATGGATTCTTCCAATGTATAAAAAAAAAATTCCAATGGCTCTTGCTACTATAACCTCCCCAACCACCATTTTTTTCTAAATATTGAACCTCAAAATAAGAAATTGTATTGATACTAGGTATCAAAAAACATAGTAATAGTAAATGAAATAGGACATAGATAAAAAAATGGTGGGTTCCACCGTTTCTATGATTTTTTTATAAACGACCAGGTCTTCACTATACACCGGAGCCTTTTTTCTTTTCATTTTATATTCATTTAATCCATCTTATTGTTAACTTGTACAGTTCACACTCTTTGGCTCTACCCATTTAATATCTAGTAAATAGGTTTTCACAACGAAATCTAGTTATACAGTAACGGTATTTAAGTATGAAAATTTGCTGGGTAGCTAACCCTCTTATTCCGTTCTTGCAAAATTAATTAAGGACATAATCTAATTTCTCTTTAATTGAAATAGTATTTTCTCCGCTTAATGGGTAACTTAACTATTTGTTACCAATGGTAAAGTCTTTCTCATCTTAAATTGTAAATTAAGGTTATTGGATTTGCACCAACCTAAACCATAAATTTGATACATGATAGAAGAATGTATATATATATATTATTAATAATATATATATTAATAATAATATATATATATATTTTTTACGTTAAGATAGTGTGAATGGAAAAACTCCATTCACACCGATCGCCAATACTGAAAAAATTCAATTGGTTTTTTCTTAGTATATGATCTGAACGAGTCGCACATACACCCTGGTACACGTTCCTCGGCGCTGAGGGCATCCCCGAAGAGCTGGGGATTTTGTGACGTTTCGGATTGGCTGTCTTGTGTTTCTAATAAGTTGTTTCATAGTTGGCATGGTAAGTCGTATATATATATAATGTGCAGGTTTAGATCAATCCTAACCCGATGATTCAGAATTACTTATATTCTATTACTATTAATAGGTTAATTAATAGAGATATTATATTAAAATTAAAGTAAGAGGTTTAAAAAATGAAATTTCAAATCCTGTATTTTTTTTAGAATAATCCTTGTCACTAATTTTTTATTAAACTGCTACAAGATCTACAATTCCGTGAGTTTGGGCTTCTGCTGCTGACATAAAAACATCCCTTTCCATGTCTTCGGATATAACCCATAAAGGTTTGCTCGTTCTTTGTACATAAACCTTTGTGATAGTTTCACGCAGTTTCAGTAGTTCTTCCGCTTCCAGGATAAATTCTCCCGTTTGTGCCTCATAAAAAGAACTAGCGGGTTGATGGATCATTACCCTGATTATATAACTTAATCAGTCTTTCCCTTATCTTGATAAAGATTTTGATAAGGATTTCTCCTATATTGGTAAAGATTTTCTTGATTCCCCAAACAAAGGTAAAAGGGATAAATACAAATAAGAAAAGAAATGAGCAAAAATAAGATTCAATAACCGTACAAGCATTTTCTGCGTATTGATGCATACGGCTTTTCCACGTATGCAATTCATTTTTTTCCTCTATGTATAGAGTCTTTTTTCTTCTATGAATTTTGATATCCGTTTATTAATTTATTTTTTTCTTCCATCAAAGAAAAAAGAAGTACAAAATCTACTGGGTCTTTTGGATCCAGATCCTTAAATAATAAACAATACAATAACCAACTTTCTTTTTTATTTTTGAATATATTTTCAAATACTATGATGGTTCCGTTGTTTTTTTTTTTTCATTTTTTTTTGTTATTGAACAATCCGAAAGTTTCTTTTTTTTTTTCATATGTTATGTTTTCTTCTAATTAAAATCAAAATTGTTAAAAGCTTTCTGGTATGAAAAAACAAAAAAGTCTGTGACACTAAAATTAAACAAGGTTCCTGATAGATCAGATAAAATTGTAAATACCCTCTTTTTCATACTACTCTTTCTATATATAATCGAATGGTTTAAAAAACCAAAATTTGCATATGGAATTCGAAATACCATGCTATTATTACTTATTAAATGTTTTTATGGCGAAGGTATAGTCTTTATATATATATATTTCTCAAATAAAAGAATCATTGGCGCCAAGTGTGAGGAAATGCTAGACGTTTGGTAATTTCTCCTCCTGCCAAAATAAAGGATCCCATTGAAGCGGCTAATCCCATACATACTGTTTGTACATCTGGTTGTACAAATTGCATAGTATCATAAATAGCTATTCCGGGTATTACCCACCCCCCCGGAGAATTTATAAACAGATACAAATCTTTATTATCGTCCTCTATACTGAGATATACCATAAGACCAATAAGTTGATTCGATATTTCACTATCAACCTCTTGACCTAAAAAAAGTAATCTTTCTCGATAAAGTCGATTGATTAGGATTACATTTTTTTCCTTAAGAGCCGTACATGCATCTTTTGATGCATACAGTTCACCAAAAATCATATAAGCAAAAAGGAATCAATGTGTCGATTTTAAACCTCTTTCTCTTTTCATAATGGACTTCTTCGAACTTTTAAAGAAAAATAATAATATACTCAATTTATTGAACTAACTTCTCATTGATGTATTGCTTTCATTGAGATCGAATCTCAATCACAATGTAATTTTCTTGTTTCTGAATGGACTTTTTCAATTCTTTTAGGTTTCTTTTCTACTCTGAGTAAAGATCTGCCCGATTTGGATTTGCACATATAGGACAAATATTACAATACTATGTCTTTTTGTTATAACTTCTTTCTTTTCTTAATTTCTTATTTAACGTTTTCTGTAAAATATATGATATGATAGAAGTGGTGATCGTAGATATATTACCAATTGGTTTTTTTTCGAAACAGAACCTGGTTACTTTATTTTATTGGTCCAACCAAGCCAACCATAAATTATTCAAAATTTCGAATAATAATCTGGATATCCCCTCTAAAAACCAAAAAATCAATAGAATTGTACTTCATTACACTTCACGCTCCAAATTTTTTATGATTCAATCATTCTCTTTTGGGGGTGAAAGAGAGGGTATCTCGATCGGGGGAGAAAACGGGGAAATCCCATATGACCTACTATATCTGACAAGTCGCACTATATATCAACCCAAGATGCATCTTCTTCCCCAGGGCTTCGAAAGGGTACTTTTGGAACACCAATGGGCATAAAATGGAGAAATAATAAAGTCATATATCTCACTTTAGTGTGGAAACGTAAGAGTTAGTTTATCGTGTTAAAAATGATTGACTTTTATTATATTGCATTTTTCTAAAAAAAAATACTAAATAAAGTCAAGTTGTTACGAATGGTTCATTGGGGTGATAAACGAATATGTCTGCATTTACTTATTTAAATATTCATAGAGAAAATTGTCAACCCCTCTCGTCTTCCCACCATTGCGTATTATTACTTATCGGGTATAGAATAAATCTGTTTCTTTTTTATTTCTACAAATATGATTGTTCCATTATTACTAAAAAACTAGAACAAATTTTAATCCTTTTTCTGAGATAATCTACTGAAAGGCTAGAGTCCATAGTCTAATTTTTTCCAGTGCAATAAAATTACATAGTGTCTATTTTTTGTTGATATTAAGGGGTATTTTTATGGGTTTACCTTGGTATCGTGTTCATACTGTTGTATTAAATGATCCGGGCCGTTTGCTTTCTGTTCATATAATGCACACAGCTCTGGTTGCTGGTTGGGCCGGTTCGATGGCTCTATATGAATTAGCAGTTTTTGATCCCTCTGACCCTGTTCTTGACCCAATGTGGAGACAGGGTATGTTCGTTATACCTTTCATGACTCGTTTAGGAATAACCAATTCGTGGGGCGGTTGGAATATCACAGGAGGGACTATAACGAATCCGGGTATTTGGAGTTACGAAGGTGTGGCCGGGGCACATATTGTGTTTTCGGGCTTGTGCTTTTTAGCAGCTATTTGGCATTGGGTTTATTGGGATCTAGAAATCTTTTGTGATGAACGTACTGGAAAACCTTCTTTGGATTTGCCCAAAATTTTTGGAATTCATTTATTTCTTGCAGGGGTGGCTTGTTTTGGTTTTGGCGCATTTCATGTAACAGGATTGTATGGTCCTGGAATATGGGTGTCTGATCCTTATGGACTAACTGGAAGGATACAATCCGTAAATCCCGCGTGGGGTGTGGAAGGTTTTGATCCTTTTGTTCCGGGTGGAATAGCTTCTCATCATATTGCAGCAGGAACATTGGGCATATTAGCGGGTCTTTTCCATCTTAGTGTGCGTCCGCCCCAACGTCTATATAAAGGATTACGTATGGGAAATATTGAAACCGTCCTTTCCAGTAGTATTGCTGCTGTCTTTTTTGCAGCTTTTGTCGTTGCTGGAACTATGTGGTATGGTTCAGCAACAACCCCCATTGAATTATTTGGTCCTACTCGTTATCAATGGGATCAGGGATACTTCCAGCAAGAAATATATCGAAGAGTTGGTGCTGGACTAGCTGAAAATCAAAGTTTATCAGAAGCTTGGTCTAAAATTCCCGAAAAATTAGCTTTTTATGATTACATCGGCAATAATCCAGCAAAAGGGGGGTTATTTAGAACGGGTTCAATGGACAATGGAGATGGAATAGCCGTCGGTTGGTTAGGACATCCCGTCTTTAGAGATAAAGAGGGGCGTGAACTTTTTGTACGTCGTATGCCTACTTTTTTTGAAACATTTCCTGTTGTTTTGGTAGACGGGGACGGAATTGTTAGAGCCGATGTTCCTTTTCGAAGGGCAGAATCGAAATATAGTGTCGAACAAGTAGGTGTAACTGTTGAGTTCTATGGTGGCGAACTTAATGGAGTCAGTTATAGTGATCCCGCTACTGTGAAAAAATATGCTAGACGTGCTCAATTGGGTGAAATTTTTGAATTAGATCGTGCTACTTTGAAATCAGATGGTGTTTTTCGTAGCAGTCCGAGGGGTTGGTTTACTTTTGGACATGCTTCATTTGCTCTACTATTCTTTTTCGGGCACATTTGGCATGGTGCTAGAACTTTGTTCAGAGATGTTTTTGCTGGTATCGACCCAGATTTAGATGCTCAAGTAGAATTTGGGGCATTCCAAAAACTTGGAGATCCAACTACAAGAAGACAGGTAGTCTGATAGAACATTCTTTTGTTCCTTTTCTACTTTTTGTTATGATTTTGAATTTCACATAGAGAACTAGATAAATCTTGATTTGAATCATTGCATTTACTCTTGTTATTTCTTTTTTTTATCTGGGAAATGAGCCCCAATAAACAGGTATGAAAGCTATAATTTTAGACCACGATCAAATCTATGGAAGCATTGGTTTATACATTCCTCTTAGTCTCGACTTTAGGAATTATTTTTTTCGCTATCTTTTTTAGAGAACCCCCTAAAGTTCCAACGAAAAAGACGAAATAATTTTTGATTATCTTAATTGAAGTAATGAGCCCCCCATATCGGGGGCTCATTACTTCAACTAGTCCCCATGTTCTTCGAATGGATCTCTTAGTTGTTGAGAGGGTTGCCCAAAAGCAGTATATAAGGCATACCCAGTAAAACTTACAAGTAAACCAGATATAGAGATGGCAATTAGGGTTGCTGTTTCCATTATTCTAATTATAAAGTTTCAAGACCACAATAGATCTATAGGATAAGATCCTTATATTTACAGCGGAATGGTATACAAAGTCAACAGATTTCAATGAATAAAAAATAGTATTTATGGCTACGCAAACTGTTGAGGATAATTCTAGATCTGGTCCAAGACGAACTCTTGTAGGGGATTTATTGAAACCATTAAATTCAGAATATGGTAAAGTAGCTCCGGGGTGGGGAACTACTCCTTTGATGGGTGTTGCAATGGCTCTATTTGTGATATTTCTATCTATTATTTTGGAGATTTATAATTCGTCCATTTTACTGGACGGAATTTCTATGAATTAGATTCACGAGAATCTAGTAATTATCTTTTCAATAGAAAGGAAAGTGAAGCATTTAGGTTTCTTATTGTTTGTTAGCTTATTCCATTTTGATTTGGTAGTTTGATCGTGGAATTTCTTTGTTTCTGTATTTCCGGAATATGAGTGTGTGACTTGTTTTAATTGATCCTATTGATAGTACAGAACATAAAATGGATCTGTCATCTTGATAGAGATGGTTTTATCCCGTCAGATATTTATTTTACTATCTGGAGCACAGAATATAGAAAATTTCAAAAATATTAGAACTATGATTCATACTAAATATTTAGACCTCGTAACCGGATTTAAAAAACTTTTCAAAGAGTTGTAAAAATAAATGGAAGAATTTTCATCCTTTCAAACTTCTGGAGCTTACCTTTATTTTGATCAAAGGACAAACGTTTCTTTGGATTTTTTCATTATATCTATTCATTGAATAAGTGATGATCCAGCAGTTCTTACTCAGGGAATTTTTGGACTTCGATTAAAGGTTTTTTTCTGAATCATCGTGGTTATAGTATGAATCTGATGTTTTTTTTAATTGATTCATATGGTCCTAACAAGAGAATTCCTATCAATAATCCAAATTCAATAATAATAAAGAAGACAGCAGTAAAATCACATTACACACAAATCAAAAAAATGACGTAAATAATAGAATATTCAAGAGGCCTGAAAAGATCAAGATAAAGACGAGTGAGCCGACTTGAGATTTTGGCATTATAACCAAAAAGAATAGCTTTCGGATTTCTATTTTTTCTTATCGTCAAAGAAAATGAGAATCATAGGATTAAATAAAGAAGTTTCAAACTTTCTATTACATATATCTGTTTTCGTTACAACCAGTATTTGGGTATTTTTGTTTGAGCCGTACGAGATGAAATTCTCATATATGGTTCTCAGAGGGGGGTTCCGTTGGTTTACCTATCTCAATAAAGTCTATGATTGGTTCGAAGAACGTCTTGAGATTCAGGCGATTGCGGATGATATAACCAGTAAATACGTTCCTCCTCATGTGAATATATTTTATTGTTTAGGAGGAATTACACTTACTTGTTTTTTAGTCCAAGTAGCAACGGGATTTGCTATGACTTTTTATTATCGTCCGACCGTTACTGAAGCTTTTGCTTCTGTTCAATATATAATGACTGAGGCTAACTTTGGTTGGTTAATCCGATCAGTTCATCGATGGTCGGCAAGTATGATGGTCTTAATGATGATCCTACACGTATTTCGTGTGTATCTCACAGGTGGTTTTAAAAAACCTCGCGAATTAACTTGGATTACGGGTGTAGTTTTGGCTGTATTAACCGCATCTTTTGGTGTAACTGGTTATTCCTTACCTTGGGACCAAATTGGTTATTGGGCAGTCAAAATTGTAACAGGCGTACCCGAAGCGATCCCTGTAATAGGATCGTCTTTGGTAGAGTTATTACGCGGAAGTTCTAGTGTGGGACAATCTACCTTAACTCGTTTTTATAGTCTGCATACTTTTGTATTACCTCTTCTTACTGCTGTATTTATGTTAATGCACTTTTCAATGATACGTAAGCAAGGTATTTCTGGTCCTTTATAGCGAATATGGATCATAGATATTTCTAATCACAATCATTTTTTATTTTTGGGAGGAATATATTTCA